GTTATCATAGCTTACAAGTTAAAGCATAGCACTGAAAATGCTAAGATGGTCTACACCTGATTTACACAAGGTCTTGGTCTTAAACCCAATATTACTTATACTCCTTAATTATACATGCAAGCCTCACCACAACGGTGAAATAGCCTACCAATATCAACCTAGAGCCGGTATAAGGCAACTAAGCCCACAACACCAAGCTATACTAAGCCACACCCCCACGGGCCCGCAGCAGTAGTTAATATTAGGCCATAAGCGAAAGCTTGACCTAGCAAAGGAATTCACCCAGGGCCGGTTAATCCCCGTGCCAGCGACCGCGGTTACACGACAGACCCAAAATAATATTAACGGCGTAAAGCACGACTAAATAGCCAGTCCACACATTAGGAACGAAACCAAACTAGGCTGTAAAAAGCCATAAGCCACAATAACCCCCACCCTAACAACAAACAACTTCCACTCGTGAAAGCTAGGATACAAACTAAGATTAGATACCTTACTATGCCTAACCATAACACAACAATAAAATCACATATTGTTCGCCAAATAACTACGAGTAAAAACTTAAAATTTAAAAGACTTGACGGTACCCCACAACAACCTAGAGGAGCCTGTTCAGTAACCGATACTCCACGATTAATCCAACCTTCCCTAGCCTACCAGTCTATATACCGCCGTCGCCAGCCTACCTTATGAAAGAAACAAAGTAAGCCAAACAGCCACACACTAACACGACAGGTCGAGGTGTAACTCATGGGGAGGACTAGAATGGGCTACATTATCTAATTCAGATAACACGGATAAACTATGAAACAAGAAACTAAAGGCGGATTTAGCAGTACACTATGAACAATAATACCTAGTCGAAATTAGCGCAATGGGGTGCGTACACACCGCCCGTCATCCCTGTCAACTTGACCAAAACATTCATAAACACAAACACTAAACCTAAAGCAGGGCAAGTCGTAACACGGTAAGCGTACTGGAAAGTGCGCTTAGAAACAAAAAGTAGCTTACAACAAAGCACTCGACCTACACTCGAACGACATTACCAAAATCTTTTTGAGCCGGACTAAACAATACAAATATATTAACCCCATCAAACAAAACATTTGACCAACCAAGTAGATGCGATCGAACAGTATAAACAACCACATTAGTACCGCAAGGGATAACCACAAGCAACAAATAGCAAAGATTAACCCTTGTACCTTTTGCATCATGGTCTAGCAAGAAATCAAAGACAAGAAGAATCATAGCCTTCACCCCGAAACCAGATGAGCTACTTTAAAGCAGCCTAATGGGCACACCCTTCTCTGTAGCAAAAGAGTGGGAAGACTCAAAAGTAGCGGTGAAACGCCTACCGAATCTGGAGATAGCTGGCTACCCCAAAAAGAATCTAAGTTCAACCTTAGGACAAAACAATACCCCATTATTTACCTAAGGGTAATCAATAAAGGTACAGCTTTATTGAAACAGGATACAACCTGAATTTGAGAGGAAAACAAAATATATCACCAGTAGGCCTTAAAGCAGCCACCTAATAAAATATCGTTACAGAATTAACTAAAAAACTCAAACATCAAATAAAAACTCCAAACCAACTAAAGGTAGACCTATAATTATAGGTACTATTATGCTAGAACTAATAATAAGACAACCTCTCTTCAATGCACCCATCCCCTAGACCGGATACACCACTAGCCATTAACAGACCAAAACAGGCATGAACTAACCAAAACACACCTCTAAATCAAACTGTGACCCCAACACAGGAGCATTAAAAAGAAAGATTTAACATTATAAAAGGAACTCGGCAAACACAGACCCCAACTGTTTAACAAAAACATAACCTTTAGCCAAACAAATATTAAAGGCAACGCCTGCCCAGTGAACAATTAAACGGCCGCGGTATCCTAACCGTGCAAAGGTAGCATAATCATTTGTCTACTAATTATAGACCTGTATGAAAGGCAAAATGAGGGTCCTACTGTCTCTTATAATTAATCAATTAAACTGATCTACTAGTAAAAAAGCTAGAATACCCACATAAGACCAGAAGACCCTGTGAAGCTTAAACTAAACTATTAAATCAAATAATAGCTACTTTCGGTTGGGGCGACCTTGGAAAAAAAAAGAACTTCCAACACCGTGATCTTCCTCACACCATTAAAGGCTGACAAGCCAACAAAAGACCCAGCAAAGCTGATAAATGAACCAAGTTACTCCAGGGATAACAGCGCAATCTTCTTCAAGAGCCCATATCAAAAAGAAGGTTTACGACCTCGATGTTGGATCAGGACATCCTAATGGTGCAGCCGCTATTAAGGGTTCGTTTGTTCAACGATTAATAGTCCTACGTGATCTGAGTTCAGACCGGAGCAATCCAGGTCGGTTTCTATCTATGAACCAGCCTTACCCAGTACGAAAGGAACGATAAAGCAAAGCCAATACCACAAGCACGCTTTAATAAAGATACCCAAACCAATATCACAACCAACCCAGCCTAAACCAAGACAAGGTTAATTAGGGACCACCTTAATAATTTCTATAGTCCTACTAAACACTACCAACTCCCTACTCTACATCCTATCAATCCTTATCGCCGTAGCATTCCTCACCCTATTAGAACGAAAACTCCTAGGATATATACAACACCGCAAAGGGCCAAACCTAGTAGGCCCAATAGGCCTACTACAACCGATTGCCGACGGACTAAAACTAATTACAAAAGAGGCAACAAAACCGACCATATCCTCACCAATCCTATTCACACTATCCCCTATTATAGCACTTACTCTAGCACTAACATCCTGAGCACCAATACCCATACCAACCCCCCTAACCAACATAAACCTGGGATTACTCTTCATCATGGCCATATCCGGTATATTCACATACGCCATTCTCTGATCCGGTTGATCCTCTAACTCAAAATATCCCCTTATAGGAGCCATGCGAGCCGTAGCACAAATCATTTCATACGAAGTAACCCTAGGACTAATCATTATCTCCATAGCCACTTTATCAGGAGGATACTCATTAATACTATTTACCGAAACACAAGAACACATCTGACTCCTAATTCCATCATGACCACTAGCCATAATATGATTCACATCCACTCTAGCCGAAACAAATCGATCACCCTTCGACCTAACAGAAGGAGAATCAGAACTAGTCTCAGGATTCAACGTCGAATTCTCAGCTGGACCATTCGCACTACTATTCCTGGCAGAATACACCAACATTCTATTCATAAACACCCTATCAACTATAATATTCCTAAACCCAGGAACAACAAATCCACAACTATTCACCATTAACCTTATAACCAAGACAATAATCCTAACAACCCTATTCCTATGAACTCGAGCCTCCTACCCACGATTCCGCTACGACCAACTAATACACCTACTATGAAAACAATACCTCCCACTCACCCTAGCTATATACCTTATAATCACCTCTACTAGTATAGCCCTATGCGGTACACCTCCACAATGGGGGTGTGCCCGAGTAGGGACTACCTTGATAGAGTAGACACGGAAACACAAAACTCCCACCCCCCCCCAGCCAGATTTTAACTTAAACTACTCTTTGCCAAAAATTAAACAATCCTCCTAGGACCCCCCCCCTACCCCCCCCCTCATATTTGACCCAATTCCGACTATATGTATCTCTTAGCTTATAGTCTTTATTTCACTATGTATAATTATACATTAATGATTTGCCTCACGCCTAATAAACGAGAATTATACTATAATTATTTGTATACAAAAGTGGTATATTACATGTGATTTACTCCCTCATTTCCCAAACGTTCCATGTTATCTTCGGCTATCCATTATTAGTAACCATGACTATCCCGTGCCTAATGGTGTCCCATGATGTAACCCAGCCCGTGAAACCCTCTATCCTTCCATTGAAAGCATACAGTCCCGCTTCTCACGTCCATATATTGTAACTCCTCCCTTTATGTCCTTTCCAAGGCCGCTGGTTACACTCTCAAGAGCATCTCAATGGTCCGGAACCACCCCGCCTTACTAGCTTTTTCCAAGGCCTTTGGTCGCACCCTTTATATTGGTACATATCACCTCATGTTCTTATCACGTATGCCAGTTCCACCCCTGGTTGTTTTTTTTATCTCTACCTTTCACCTGACACCCACTTGCCCGTTACCGTTCCCCTCACCGGGGCGTAGACCATCTAGTCCGGGTGGAGCTATATTCTTGGCTATGCACATTCCCTATACGGATACATTCCTTCATGCTTGTTAGACATACTTTTTCCTTGACTGTAAAATTTCATTATTCTTTTATTATAAATTTGCCGCAGTAAACACTTTTTCAACACCCCTGTTTTTAAAAATTTGAGAAAAATAATACGACAAAACTATAATAACCACCCCGCCCCAAAACCCCATAGACTTATTTACACACGAACCCCCCCCGCCCTGATCGCACCCCTGAAAATAATTTACTATAAAAATAGCAAACACTTATTTTAGAACCCCATATTTAACTTCTTTCTCCGAAAAATCATTTCAAATGCCAAAATACCCCCCCACAAAAAATAGTTATTTCACCAACTACTTCAATAATCACCTGAATTTTTATATAATTAAGGTAGCAAAACCAGGTTATGCAAAAGGCTTAAAACCTCAACACAGATGTTCAAATCATCTCCTTAATATCTAGAAGGCCAAGACTCGAACTTGAACTAAAAAGCCCAAAACTTTGCATACTACCAATATATTACCTTCTACAGTAAGGTCAGCTAAATAAGCTATCGGGCCCATACCCCGAAAATGCCACACGGCCCCTACTAATTAACCCAATATCTTGATTAATTATTATAACCAGCATCACCTTAAGCACTACTATAATCACATCAACAACACACTGACTTATAACCTGAGCCTGCCTAGAAATCAACACCCTATCTATGGTCCCCCTTATCTCGAAACCAAACCACCCCCGAGCAACAGAAGCAGCAACAAAATACTACCTGACCCAAACCATAGCCTCCACTGCTATACTATTTGCGGCCACAACAAATGCATTAAACACCTCAAACTGAGAAACCCACCTCACAACAGAACCAATATCAACAACTATTATTACACTAGCCCTAATAATAAAAATAGCAGCTGCCCCCTTCCACTCCTGACTCCCAGATGTATCACAAGGCACAACAACCTTAACCACCCTAACCATCCTAACCTGACAAAAAATTGCCCCACTGACAATCCTACTAACAACCCACAACAAAACCAACATCACATTAATCCTACTATCCGCAATACTATCTATCACAATAGGGGGCCTTGGAAGCCTAAACCAAACCCAACTACGAAAATTAATAGCCTTCTCATCAATCGCCCACACAGGTTGAATCATAGCAACCATTACAATAGCACCAAAAATCTCAACCTTAACCTTCATAATCTACATCATGACCACCATCCCAACATTCCTACTAATCAACCTTACAATATCAATAACAATCAAAGATCTAGGAACCATATGAACTAGCTCCCCATACACCATAATCATCCTATCTATAACTATCCTATCCATAGGAGGACTACCCCCCCTTTCAGGATTCATACCAAAATGACTAATCCTAAATAACCTAATCTCCACAAACATGATTGCAGAAGCCACCATAATGGCTATAGCCTCACTACTTAGCCTATACGTATATATACGACTAACATATATATCATCAATAACATTACCGCCCCACACTACAACCATACAACTAAAATGACGAACGTCAAATAAAAAACACCCCGTAGGAACCTCAATATTAACAATAATAACTATACTTCTTCTACCCCTATCACCAAACATATAGAAGCTTAAGTTATATTAAACTAGGAACCTTCAAAGTCCCAAAAAAAGACCTCTTTAGTTTCTGATAGAACTTGCGGAAACACCACATCTACTGCTTGCAACACAGATATTTTAATTAAACTAAAGCTCTCTAGATTAGCGGGCCTCGATCCCACAAAAACTAATTAACAGCTAGCTGTCAAAACCGGCGGACTTTAATCTAGCTTCTCCGTTTTTAAACGTAGGGAAAAAACGGAGAAACCCGGGGCAGCTGCCGACTTCAGATTTGCAGTCTGACATGTTATACACCTCCAGGTCTGGTAGCAAGGAATGTCCTATTAATAATTTTACAGATTACCGCCTAAATCAGCCATACTACCTGTGTTCATCACTCGTTGACTATTCTCAACAAACCACAAAGACATCGGAACCCTATACTTACTGTTTGGCGCCTGATCAGGTCTAATTGGAGCCTGCCTTAGTATCTTAATACGAATAGAGCTGACCCAGCCCGGATCACTACTAGGCAGCGACCAAATCTTCAATGTTCTAGTTACAGCCCATGCATTTATTATAATTTTCTTCATGGTTATACCTATTATAATTGGCGGCTTTGGTAACTGATTAATCCCCCTAATGATCGGAGCGCCTGACATGGCCTTCCCTCGTATAAATAATATAAGTTTTTGACTCCTACCACCCGCCCTACTTCTACTACTATCATCCTCTTATGTCGAAGCAGGGGCAGGCACAGGGTGAACCGTGTACCCGCCACTGTCAGGAAACCTAGTGCACTCGGGGCCATCAGTAGACTTAGCGATCTTCTCTCTCCACCTAGCAGGCGCCTCCTCCATCCTGGGGGCAATTAACTTTATTACAACATGCATCAACATGAAACCAAAATCCATACCAATATTTAACATCCCACTATTCGTCTGATCTGTGCTAATTACTGCTATCATGCTTCTTCTAGCCCTGCCCGTACTAGCCGCAGCAATTACCATACTACTGACCGACCGAAACCTCAACACCTCCTTCTTTGACCCCTGTGGCGGAGGCGACCCCGTATTATTCCAACACCTGTTCTGATTTTTTGGCCACCCGGAAGTTTACATTCTCATTCTACCCGGATTCGGCATTATCTCAAGCATTATCACATTTTACACAGGGAAAAAAAACACATTCGGATACACAAGCATAATTTGAGCAATAATATCCATCGCCGTTCTAGGCTTTGTTGTATGAGCCCACCACATATTTACCGTAGGGCTAGACATTGACAGCCGAGCCTACTTTACGGCAGCAACAATAATTATTGCTATCCCAACAGGAATCAAAGTATTTGGTTGACTAGCTACCCTCGCAGGGGGCCAAATTAAATGACAAACCCCTATTTACTGAGCCCTTGGATTTATCTTTCTCTTCACTGTCGGCGGCATAACCGGGATTATTCTAGCAAACTCCTCTCTAGATATTGTGTTACATGACACCTACTACGTAGTAGCACACTTTCACTATGTACTGTCCATGGGAGCAGTATTCGCTATCATGGGTGGACTCACCCATTGATTTCCCTTATTCACAGGCTACACCCTAAATCAAACTATAACAAAAACCCAGTTCTGAGTGATATTCGTAGGGGTCAATATAACATTCTTTCCACAACACTTCCTAGGACTATCTGGTATACCACGACGGTACTCAGACTTTCCAGACGCCTTCACCCTATGAAACACAATGTCATCCATCGGGTCAACCATTTCTATGGTAGCAGTACTAATATCCCTATTCATTGTATGAGAAGCACTAACATGCAAACGAGAAATCCAAATACCCCTTGGAAAAAAAACACACGTAGAGTGATTCTTTGGTTCCCCCCCACCATACCACACACACACAGAACCATCATTCATACTAAACAACACCTATGCCCCAATTCGAAACCTTATTTCATACATAGAATGACCTTGGCCCGAGAAAAGGCGGGACTAACCGCCATCTGTTAATTTCAAGTCAACCGCATATTATGCTTTCTTCCCGAGAACCTAGTAAACACATTACATGGCTTTGTCGCGGCCAAATCACAGTCCCTGTGGTCCTCAATGCCACACGCAGGCCAACTATCCCTACAAGAAGCCATAGGACCTACAATAGAAGAAGTAATTTTCCTACACGACCATGTCCTCTTACTCACCTGCCTAATAACCATAGTAATCACAATATTCACACTAACCGCAACCACCACAGCCTTGACCCATAACGACCCCACAGAAGAAGTAGAACAACTAGAGGCAGCTTGAACGGTTGCCCCGATTATAATTTTAATCTTAACAGCCCTCCCATCAGTTCGATCCTTGTACCTAATAGAAGAAGTGTTCAACCCATATCTAACCATCAAAGCAACCGGACATCAGTGATACTGAAACTATGAATACTCAGATGGAATTAAAGTCTCATTTGACTCCTACATAATCCCAACAAAAGACCTACAAAACGGCTCACCACGACTACTTGAAGTAGACCACCGCATAGTCATACCAGCAGGCCTACAAACCCGCATTGTAGTGACCGCAGAAGACGTTCTTCACTCTTGAACAATCCCGTCGCTTGGGGTAAAAGTCGATGCAGTCCCAGGACGACTAAACCAACTACCACTAGCCACATCCCGGGTAGGGGTTTTTTACGGCCAATGCTCAGAAATCTGTGGGGCAAACCATAGCTTTATACCAATCGCAATAGAGGCAACCCCCCTACACCACTTTGAACAATGATTAATCTCAGAACAATCACTGAGAAGCTTTTATAGCATTAGCCTTTTAAGTTGAAGAAGAAATACACTTTCCTCAGTGGCATGCCACAACTAGACACAGTTTATATTCTCATTACCTTTCTATGAACTTGACTAACGCTATACCTAACCATACAAAAAATTAAAACCTTTATAATAACAACACACCCGGCAATCTGCCCTAAACCTAATAAACCTACACCCACACCAACATGACTATAAATATATTCGAACAGTTTATAAGCCCAGAACTATTAATAATCCCAACAGCCCTACTATCAATACTAATCCCAACCCTTCTCATCCACCACAGCCCTAAACTCCTAGGAAGCCGAATAACAACAGCAATTGTTTGACTACTAACAACAATTATATCAAACATAACCAACCAACTAACCCCAAACGGACAAAAATGATGCCAAGTCCTAACCAGCCTACTACTAATAATCCTACTATCAAACCTGCTAGGCCTACTACCATACACATTCACACCAACCTCACAACTATCCATAAATATAGCCATAGCCATTCCACTATGAATAGCTACAATTATCACAGGAATAACCAAAAAACCATCAATCACACTAGCCCACATACTACCAGAAGGGTCCCCAACCCCGCTAGTCCCTTTCATGATCATTATCGAAACAATCAGCCTATTTATACGACCATTAGCGCTAGGAGTACGACTTACCGCCAATATCACAGCTGGCCACCTACTCATAACAATAGTGAGCACAACCACATTAAACTTCATCACCTCACACATCACACTTAGCATTATAACATACCTCCTACTATTCCTATTATGTATCCTAGAACTAGCAGTAGCCTGCATCCAAGCCTATGTGTTTGTGTTACTTATCATCCTATACCTCCAAGAAAACACATAATGACCCACCAACTCCACCAATACCACCTAGTAGACCCCAGCCCATGACCGCTGACAGGAGCCATTGGCTCACTACTCCTAGCCTCAGGGTTAGCAGTCTGATTTCATACTAACAGTACCACACTATTAAAAATAGGCCTAACAACCCTATTACTAACCATATTTCAATGGTGGCGGGATGTTATTCGAGAAAGCACCTACCAGGGACACCACACAAACGGGGTCCAAAAAAACATACGATATGGGATAATCCTATTCATTACATCAGAAGTCTTTTTCTTCCTTGGTTTTTTCTGAGCATTATACCACGTAAGCCTGGTCCCCACCCCAGAACTGGGGGCAGAATGACCCCCAACCGGAATTACCCCGCTCAACCCAATAGAAGTACCCCTACTAAACACAGCCGTACTCCTCTCATCAGGGGCAACTATTACATGATCCCACCACACAATAATAAAAGGAAACAAAAAAGAATCAACCTACGCCCTAATACTAACTATTATTCTAGGGGCCTACTTCACAGCCCTACAACTATCAGAATACATAGAAACCCCCTTCACCATTGCAGACAGCGTATACGGATCATTATTCTTCGTGGCTACAGGATTTCATGGACTTCACGTTATAATCGGAACCTCCTTTCTAATAATCTGCGCACTCCGCCTCGCCAAACACCACTTTACAACCACACACCACTTTGGATACGAAGCGGCAATCTGATACTGACACTTTGTCGACATTGTTTGACTATTCCTATACATCTCGGTATACTGATGAGGGTCCTATTTCTTTAGTATACTAGTACAAATGCCTTCCAAGCATTAAGACCCCCACGGGAAGAAATAATTAATCTCATCACCCTCATTATTATAGCCATAGTAACAACAACTGCACTCTACACAGTTAATACCTACACCACCATAAAACCAGATATTAATAAGCTATCCCCCTACGAGTGCGGCTTTGACCCCCTGGGAAACGCCCGAACCCCTATCTCCATTCAATTCTTCCTAGTAGCCATCCTATTCATCCTGTTTGACCTAGAAATCGTACTTCTACTACCAACCCCCTGAAGCATAAGCACCAACCCATCAAACACAACTATTATATTAATTACCACATTATTAACAATTCTAACACTAGGCCTACTATACGAATGATTACAAGGCGGACTAGAGTGAACAGAGTACCGTGGTAGTCTAATAGATATTTGATTTCGACCCAGAAGAACTTACTAACCATAAGCCACAGTAATGGAACTAATAAAAACCACCCTATACACAGCCTTTATAATCACAATTATCACCCTATCACTACAACAAAAACACCTAATATTAGCTCTAATGTGTGTAGAAACAATAATACTTATCGTATTCACAATACTAGTTATATTCAACTCTAACTCACTAACCGTCTCACAAACCCCAATACCAATCATCCTCCTAACTATCTCAGTGTGCGGAGCAGCTGTGGGCCTAAGCCTGGTAGTCGCAATCACACGAACCCACGGAAGCGACTTTCTAAAAAACCTAAACCTACTATAATGCTAAAAATCACTTTCATAACCATAATACTAATCCCAACAACCCTAATTATAAAACCTAAAATACTTTATCAAACAACAATCTCCTACTCGTTCATAATTGCCTTATTCAGCCTAAGCCTCCTAGAACCTAACTCAAACACATATCTCCACCTCGACTCAACATCAGCCCCCTTACTACTACTATCTTACTGACTCCTGCCAATAACAATAATAGCTAGCCAGCACGCAATAAATAAAGAACCCCTACAACGACAACGAACATTCCTCTCAGTCCTTACACTTCTACAGCTATTTATCTCCTTAACATTCATAGCTTCTAATATTACTCTGATATATGTTATATTCGAAGCAACCCTAATCCCAACCCTAATCATTATTACACGATGAGGACAGCAAACTGAGCGCCTAACTGCAGGCACATACTTCATACTATACACACTAACAACCTCAATGCCCCTACTAGTAGCTATCCTATTCATCAACAATACAACAAACACCCCAACTTTTTTCATACAAATTATACAAACAACCAGCCCCTGGACAGAGCTAACACTATGAATAGCCTGTTTGGGGGCTTTTTTAGCAAAAATACCCGTATACGGACTTCACCTATGACTACCAAAAGCCCACGTAGAAGCCCCAATCGCAGGCTCAATAGTACTAGCCGCAATTCTATTAAAACTGGGGGGATACGGCATTATTCGAATAACACAAATTCTGCCAACAATAAAAACAGATTTATTCCTACCATTTATTATCCTATCCCTTTGAGGGGCAACATTGGCTAACCTTACCTGCCTCCAACAAACAGACCTAAAATCCCTCATCGCATACTCCTCTGTTAGTCATATAGGTTTGGTTATTGCTGCAACTATAATTCAGACACAATGAAGCCTATCTGGAGCCATAGCACTAATAATCGCCCACGGATTCACCTCCTCAGCACTTTTCTGCTTAGCCAATATCACCTATGAACGAACCAAAACCCGTATTATGGTCCTTACGCGGGGGTTTCACAGCATTCTACCAATAGTCACAACCTGGTGACTAATAACCAACCTAATAAACATTGCAACCCCACCAAGTATTAACTTTACAGGAGAACTATTGATCGCATCATCCCTATTCAACTGATGCCCAACAACAATTATCCTGTTTGGACTATCAATACTAATCACAGCATCATACTCCCTACACATATTCCTATCAACACAAACAGGCACCCCAATACTAAATACGACAACACACCCAACACACTCACGAGAACATCTACTTATAGTATTACACATCCTCCCATTAATACTAATCTCACTAAAACCAGAATTAGTTATCTAAGTGTGCGTAATTTAAAAAAAATATCAAGCTGTGACCCTGACAATAGGGGTTAACCCCTCACACACCGAGGGTGCCATATAGACCTGCTAACTCTTTAATCTGGAAATAATAACCAGCCCCCTCTACCAAAGGATAATAGCATTCCACTGGTCTTAGGCACCAAAATCCTTGGTGCAAATCCAAGTGGTAGAAATGAACTTAACCACCCCAACAATCATACTAACAATTATACTATCTTTAACAATATCCATTATACAACCACACAACAATACTAAAAACAACCTCATAATGCTTTTCCTAATTAGCCTAATCCCAATTAACCAACTATTAAATAATAACGAACTAACACTATCCCTCATACCACTAATTATCTCACCAACAGAAAATATCAACATCTCCATTACCCTAGACACAGCATCACTACTATTTACCCCAATTGCCCTATTTATCACATGGTCAATTACAGAATTCTCTATATGATACATAGCCACAGACCCAAACATCAACAAATTCATCAAATACCTACTAACATTCTTAATCACAATACTAGTAATCATTACAGCAAATAACATATACCAACTCTTCATTGGATGAGAAGGAGTAGGAATTATATCCTTCTTACTTATCGGATGATGACATGGCCGCCAAGATGCAAACACAGCCGCCCTTCAAGCTATTATCTACAACCGCATTGGAGATATTGGTCTCATCATAACAACCGCCTGAATAATAACCACATCATCAATTAATATACAAGAACTTATAATCCAACATGAAGTAATTAACATTATCCCACTGCTTGGCCTTGTGGCAGCTGCCACAGGAAAATCTGCACAATTTAGCCTCCACCCGTGACTCCCATCAGCCATAGAAGGACCAACACCCGTCTCAGCCCTTCTCCACTCCAGCACAATAGTAGTAGCTGGAGTCTTCTTATTAATTCGACTCCACCCGATCCTACACAATAATAAAACTATATTAACCTGCTGTCTAATCCTGGGGGCAACAACAACAATATTTGCTGCTGCGGCAGCAACAACCTACTTCGACATCAAAAAAATTATCGCACTGTCTACTACAAGTCAACTAGGGCTAATAATAACAATAATTGGACTAAACCAACCAACCCTAGCCTTTCTACATATAATCACCCACTCCTTCTTTAAAGCAATACTATTCCTATGCTCGGGGTCCTATATTCATAGTCTAAATAACGAACAAGACATTCGCATAATAGGAGGACTACTAAAAACTTCACCAATAACCTCATCCTTTCTAACCATCGCCAACCTATCACTAATAGGAATACCCTTCCTATCTGGATTCTACTCGAAAGACACCATTATTGAAACACTAGCCAACTCTCACACTAACTCATGAGCCATTATAATCACAATAATCGCTACCATCTTATCCGCCTGCTACAGCACACAAATTATACTGTTCACAATCACAGAATACCCACGAACCCACCACACCACCCACAAAGAAACAAAAAACATCACACACCCACTTGCCCGCCTAATACTCACATCAATCCTAATAGGAACTGCAACAAAAATATCAACCCTACAAACCACAACAGTAGTAACTATACCAAAAATAATCAAACTAATAGCACTCATCTCTACTGCCATTGGAATTTTACTATCAAAAGACCTTACCCAAATAACCCGCCACCTAAAACCCAAAAAACCTAACAAACAAGGTGTGTTCTTCAACCAACTCGCATTCTTTAATATCCCACACCGAGCCCTTACAATCAACACCCTAAAAACCAGCCAACAAACTTCCACGGAACTAATAGATCTATGAACCCTAGAAGTCTGAGGACCCAAAGGCCTATCAAGCACACTCACCAACACAATCCACCTTATAACACAACAAAAAAACATAGTCAAAAATTATATAACTATCTTCACCATGACTACAATAACCGCACTCTTACTCATTATATCTAAAAGGCCGCAAACCCCCCAATCGAGACCAACTCAAAATAACTAAAATAGAAAATAACACAACAAGCAACCCTCAAGAACACACAATCAAGCCCCACCCACCACTAAAATAAAAAACACCAGCCCCATTTATCTCCAAACACACCAAGTCCCCTCAATTAACGACCAACAAACCTTCCACCTCGCGCAACAAACACCACAAAACAATAAGCAATAAAAATACATAAATAACAAAATGCTTAACCAAACCAGTACTATAAGCATCATTTTCCTTCTCAACACTAACACAGTATCCAAAAACCACTACCAACCCCCCAAGATATACAACATACATTACCAAAGCCGCAAACGTACGACCCAAAAGAACCATAAAAACACAACAAAAGAAAGAAACACCCATTAAAGCAATCACCCCTTGATAAGGAGCAGAAACCACACCTAAAACCACAACACTCAATACTAAAAACACCAGAACCAAACTAAAAAAATAATTCATCAAAACCATAATTCTTGCTCTAATGAGACCTGCGATCTGAAAAACCACTGTTGTAAATCAACTACAAAAATATGCCCAACCAACACACACTCATACTATTTAACCTCCTCCCAGTAGGATCAAACATCTCAACCTGATGAAACTTCGGATCCATACTACTAACCTGTTCAGCCCTACAAACTATAACCGGATTTTTTCTGGCCATTCACTATACGGCCAACATTAATCTTGCCTTTTCATCTGTCATCCACATCACTCGAGATGTCCCATACGGATGAACCATACAAAATCTCCATGCAATTGGCGCATCTATATTCTTTATTTGCATCTATATCCACATCGCACGCGGACTTTATTACGGGTCTTACCTTAACAAAAACGTATGACTCTCAGGAACCACTTTATTATTTATTCTCATAGCAACAGCTTTCTTTGGTTACGTCCTACCATGAGGACAAATATCATTCTGAGCCGCAACAGTAATTACCAACCTACTAACAGCAGTACCATACATTGGCACAACACTTACTAATTGACTTTGAGGGGGTTTCTCCATTAATGACCCAACACTCACTCGATTCTTTGCCTTACACTTCATTCTTCCATTCACTATTATCTCACTATCCTCAATCCACATTATACTACTCCACACAGAAGGATCTAGCAACCCACTAGGAACAAACTCAGACATTGATAAAATCCCATTTCACCCATACCACTCCCACAAAGACATTCTAATATTAACCATTATATTAACCACAATATTCATTATCATATCGTTCGCCCCAAACATCTTTAACGACCCAGAAAACTTCTCTAAAGCCAACCCAATAGTAACACCACAACACATTAAACCAGAATGATACTTCCTATTTGCCTACGGCATTCTCCGATCCATCCCAAACAAATTAGGGGGGACTGTAGCTCTAGTATTATCAGTAGCCATTCTACTAACAGCACCATTCACTCACACTTCACATATACGATCTATAACATTCCGCCCACTAACACAACTCATATTTTGAACCCTTGTAGCCACATTCATAACAATCACATGAGCAGCCACTAAACCAGTAGAACCCCCATTCACCATAATCGGCCAAATAACCTCTCTACTATACTTTTCATTCTTCATTATAAACCCCCTACTTGGTTGACTAGAAAATAAAATTTCATTCACCAACACCTGCCCTAGTAGCTTAACCACTAAAGCATTGTTCTTGTAAACCAAAGCTGGGCCTACCCCTAGAGCATCAAAGAGAGACTTCCCATCTCTAGCCCCCAAAGCCAGTATTTTAACTTAAACTACTCTTTGCCAAAAATTAAACAATCCTCCTAGGACCCCCCCCCCTACCCCCCCCCTCATATTTGACCCAATTCCGACTATATGTATCTCTTAGCTTATAGTCTTTATTTCACTATGTATAATTATACATTAATGATTTGCCTCACGCCTAATAAACGAGAATTATACTATAATTATTTGTATACAAAAGTGGTATATTACATGTGATTTACTCCCTCATTTCCCAAACGTTCCATGTTATCTTCGGCTATCCATTATTAGTAACCATGACTATCCCGTGCCTAATGGTGTCCCATGATGTAACCCAGCCCGTGAAACCCTCTATCCTTCCATTGAAAGCATACAGTCCCGCTTCTCACGTCCATATATTGTAACTCCTCCCTTTATGTCCTTTCCAAGGCCGCTGGTTACACTCTCAAGAGCATCTCAATGGTCCGGAACCACCCCGCCTTACTAGCTTTTTCCAAGGCCTTTGGTCGCACCCTTTATATTGGTACATATCACCTCATGTTCTTATCACGTATGCCAGTTCCACCCCTGGTTGTTTTTTTTATCTCTACCTTTCACCTGACACCCACTTGCCCGTTACCGTTCCCCTCACCGGGGCGTAGACCATCTAGTCCGGGTGGAGCTATATTCTTGGCTATGCACATTCCCTATACGGATACATTCCTTCATGCTTGTTAGACATACTTTTTCCTTGACTGTAAAATTTCATTATTCTTTTATTATAAATTTGCCGCAGTAAACACTTTTTCAACACCCCTGTTTTTAAAAATTTGAGAAAAATAATACGACAAAACTATAATAACCACCCCGCCCCAAAACCCCATAGACTTATTTACACACGAACCCCCCCCGCCCTGATCGCACCCCTGAAAATAATTTACTATAAAAATAGCAAACACTTATTTTAGAACCCCATATTTAACTTCTTTCTCCGAAAAATCATTTCAAATGCCAAAATACCCCCCCACAAAAAATAGTTATTTCACCAACTACTTCAATAATCACCTGAATTTTTATATAA